AATACTTAAAAATAGAGTTAATAATCGAGATTCCTTGCCGATACTATAATAAAAAAGAAATCTATTCAATGAATAGCAGCATAAGATCCATTGAGTTCTCTTCGCACTCCTTTGTGAAAGAGTAGAATGAGAAAGCTAATGAATCTTAAACCCATTGATAAAAAGAAAAAAAGAGGATAAATACTATAGTTAGTGAATAAAAGAGGGTTTGGGGATAGAGGGACTTGAACCCTCACAACTTATAAAGTCGACGGATTTTCCTTTTACTAGAAATTTCATTGTTGTCAGTATTGACATGTAGAATGGGACTCTCTCTTTATCCTCGTCCGATTAATCCACTTTTTAAAAGATCTCGAAAACTATGAATTGAAGGATTTGATTACTCAATATTCGATTGGAATGGGTTCACAATAATTCTAAAAAAATTCAGAATTTTCTATTTCATAATCATTCCTAATTTCATTCTAAAAAAGAATAAAGAACCTATATTATGATATGGGTTCCGTGATTAATCGTTTGCTATGTCAGTATCTATACGTGTGTATTAGATGTATAAAGCCCTTACTTTCTCTAAATTTAGAGAGAGTTCCACTACCAACACAACGTAATCAACTCGATTCGTTAGAACAGCTTCCATTGAGTCTCTGCACCTATCCTTTTCCTTTGGATTCTAGTTCGAGAACCACTTGTTTTCTCAAAACACGGATTTGGCTCAGGATTGCCCTTTTTTAATTCCAGGGTTTCTCTGAATTTGGAAGTTACCACTTAGCAGGTTTCCATACCAAGGCTCAATACAATCAAGTCCGTAGCGTCTACCGATTTCGCCATATCCCCATTTTCCTTTTCTTTGATTGAGACCTGGATTCCTTGTGTAATTTCATCCATCTCTTAGTTTTTTTTGGAATCGTTGAATTAATTACTCGACGTAGTCTAGCAGTTCGTCTCTATTTGACAGACCCTGCTTATTGCAATTCAGAATTGAATTGATTCTATCGTTGATGTATTTGCAATTCAATCCGAATCAATATATCCAAAAGTTTTTCTCTCCCCCACCCCCCCCCGCCTTTCTTTTTTAGAGTATTCAAAATCATACTATAACGCTTGATATTCATTCTTTTTTTTTTTTCTAATCAGAATTAGCAATTTCATTTGCTATGATTCTATGTTCTCCTTAGTGAAATATTAATCATTAAATTATTAAGAAATAACAAAAAAAACAAAATATCTCAAAAAATGTCTATAATGATCGAATGAAAATGCCAAGAAATTCACATTTTCTCTTTATTATATCTTTCATCATATATATTATTCTTTTCTATGTATTAGATTACTCATCCGAGCCATATCAAATTGAAAATATCTGAAATCAAATTCAATATAGAAATTGGAATAGATTCTATTCTATTAGAAAAATCAATTTGCGAATTAGAGAAATAAAAAGAAAGTTCAAAAATTTCTATAATCCTATTTAAGGATATCCTCCAGTTAAGCATATCAAGTTAACTTTATCTTTATGAAGTTCTAGTATTTTTTTCTAAGTAGAACTTCCAATTTTGAACTAGTTAATAGCTAAGATTAATAATTAAGATCTGACATTTTAAGGATTTCCTATACTATACATATTTCTATTTGTTACACTATTTCTGTTATGTAAGCCCACTTAGCTCAGAGGTTAGAGCATCGCATTTGTAATGCGAGGGTCATCGGTTCAAATCCGATAGTCGGCTTTTTTCTATATCGATGTTCCATGAACAAGAATCTCTCTTTTTCTCTTTTTCTCCGAATTAAATGGAGAATCCAGGATCTATTATGTGGTTCTACCTTACAATTTTGCTAGATACAAAACAATAAAATAAATAATATATATACAAAAAATCCAGATGTTGATGAAATTCCATTTTTTGTGGTACTTTAGTAGATTTTACTCTGTTTATCCTTTAGTTTAATTCAGTTTTAATTTTGATGTATTCTGTAATGTAAATACAATGAAATTAATTGTGTAAAATGAAATTTCAATAAAATAAACAAGGAGTCTTCATGTCCCGTTATCGAGGACCTCGTTTAAAAAAAATACGCCGTCTGGGAGCTTTACCAGGACTCACTAGAAAAACACCTAAATCCGGAAGTAATCTGAAAAAGAAATTCCATTCTGGGAAAAAAGAGCAATATCGTATTCGTCTTCAAGAAAAACAGAAATTGCGTTTTCATTATGGTCTGACAGAACGACAATTACTTAGATATGTACATATCGCTGGAAAAGCAAAAAGGTCAACAGGTCAGGTTTTACTACAATTACTTGAAATGCGTTTGGATAATATCCTTTTTCGATTGGGTATGGCTTCAACCATTCCTGGGGCCCGGCAATTAGTTAACCATAGACATATTTTAGTTAATGGTCATATAGTCGATATACCAAGTTTTCGTTGCAAACCCCGAGATATTATTACTACGAAGGATAACCAAAGATCAAAACGTCTGATTCAAAATTCTATTGCTTCATCCGACCCGGGGAAATTGCCAAAGCATTTGACGATTGACACATTGCAATATAAAGGACTAGTTAAAAAAATCCTAGATAGGAAGTGGGTCGGTCTCAAAATAAATGAGTTGTTAGTTGTAGAATATTACTCTCGTCAGACTTGAACTTAACGAAAAAAGGAAAAGTTCATAGAATTTTCTTCCCCTTCCCCTTTCCCCGAACTAAATCGACCTAAGGCCCTTAATTTGTATTTTCCCATTCAACTAGCATAAATGGATTAACCCTAGGATCCTTTTTTCTTTTTTGTTCTTTCCTCTATGTGTATTTTACATACCACAGTAATTTACTATAAAAAATTTCTATTAAATAAAGGTATTATTGCTGGAATAAATTGTTATTTGATTTGATACATTGTGATCGTTAACGTTGATCAATTAAGAGAAACGGAAAGAGAGGGATTCGAACCCTCGGTAAACAAAAGTCTACATAGCAGTTCCAATGCTACGCCTTGAACCGCTCGGCCATCTCTCCTACATAATCTTATTATGGAAAATAAACTAAGTGAATAGCGAGTTTTCCTATTCCTGCAGTACAGGTACAACCACAACGGCTCGGGGGTTCCATGGTTCTATTGGAAAAATTCCTTTTCATCTAAGTGGAAGGATCCAGGATTTTTTTACTAGGAATTCCGCTCCCTCGAAAAGTTTTAGTTTGGGTTTTCCCCAAACCAAAGAAAAAGAGAATGGAAGAATTCTTCTTATTCCATAATAAAATAGAGGAACCCTAGAATTCTGTTTGCATAAGGTACGCTACGCCATACAATCGAAATCTAAAAAAGGGTATGAGACAATTAATGACTTTGAAAACGCGAAATAGCTGATGAGAGAAGTTATTGTTGAGAAATAGAAAAGTGGAATGAAATCCAATCTTAGTCAAATATTTCATATCTCTTCTTGTCCAAACAGAAGGAAAAGGAGACAATTTGAGCTGAGCGGAAAATCCATACCTCTCTTATCCATTTAGAGCATATGGATCGATCGATTTATAAGAATCGAATGTGTTTGTTTTTATGTTATTTTGTGAAGAAATGAAAACAATTCTATATAGAATGGGTTGGGAATTATGCCTAGATCCCGTATAAATGGAAATTTCATTGATAAGACCTCTTCAATTGTAGCCAATATTTTATTGCGAATAATTCCGACAACCTCAGGGGAAAAAAGGGCATTTACTTATTATAGAGATGGTGCGATTTGACTCTTTTTTTTTTTTTTTTTTTTTTTTTAGCCCTACCTACACCTCAGTCTTACGAGAAAGAGAGGGGGTTCGCATAGAGAGAACAAAATTAGTAAAGGAAACCCACGCTTGGGGAAGGTGAGGTGAACTAACAATTCCTTCTGTCGTGTATCCTCGATTGATGCGGCCTCAGATGCTTCAATTGTAGATTTGAGTATTGAGCAAAAGGTTACACCTACAGGATAGGTTCTGTATTACAGGCCAATCCTACTCTACTAGTACCATACCAATAGGCAGCATAGGGGAGAAAAGCACTACACCTAGAAATAGGAATCAACAAGAGAAAAACTTTGTTAGAAATTAGCCCTTTCCTGATCGGTATCAGGGCTGGGAAGAATGGTTGGGATAACAAACAACCATCAGGTTTGTACTTTGGATACCCCTATAACCATCAAAGATCGTTGAAGTGGCTAATTCCTCTAAATAGGAGGCGTTGAGAACAAAGAAATTCTTGGAGCTATCGTTTTCCTCTAGCATTAATAGAATTCATTGGTGTTAAGAAAAACCTCTTGCGGGAAGGTTGGCTAGAGATTTCTTGGAAAAATACCAGCCCCTTTCGGTTCATAATAAGATGGGACTAATTCTATTTTTATTCTATAGATTATTTCGCTTAGTACTATGTACAGAAGGGAGGAGCCGTATGAGATGAAAACCTCATGTACGGTTTTGGAACGGAGATTTTTTGAATAGAATGAACGACCGTAACGGATGTTGGCTCAATCCGAAGGAAATTATGCGGAAGCTTTGCAGAATTATTATGAAGCTACGCGACTAGAAATTGATCCCTATGATCGAAGTTATATACTCTATAATATAGGCCTTATACACACAAGCAATGGAGAGCATACAAAGGCTTTGGAATATTATTTCCGGGCACTAGAACGAAACCCCTTCTTACCGCAAGCTTTTAATAATATGGCCGTGATCTGTCATTACGTGCGACTATCTCCACTATAGAAAGAAGAAAAAAAAGAAAGGATCAAATTTTCTAGTAAATACTAGAAAAAGGGCTTTCTACATAGGGATCGTCAAAACAACGATTTTGCCCTATCAGCTGTAGGAAGGAAGGACACTTCACGAGAATCAAAATAGGAAGAAAGTATGGCCTATACTACTACTCTATGGATAAAGTTCCCAAATTGATAGAGAAAGCACCGTAAAGATCCATTAGTGAGCGACTGGGTCGATACAACTAAAAAAAACTGCTTACTTATCCCATGATATG